TACAATAAATAAGAAGGCAAAAGGAAAATTTTTTCAGAGATTTGGATTTGGTATCGTTTTGGCGGCATGGCCGAGCGGTAAGGCGGGGGACTGCAAATCCTTTTTCCCCAGTTCAAATCCGGGTGTCGCCTAATCACCAAAAGAATCGACATACCTTCTTCTGTTTTGCTGATATAATTTGGAAAATTTTTTCCAGCGGAAGCAAACGGAGGAAACTGATATGATAAATCGTGATAGTCCTTCCATTAGCAATGGAGTGTCTACGGGCCGGGTTTTGAATTAGATTGGATAGCAGGACGGAAATAGAATTCCATTTTTAGTTGCGGAAAGGCCAGAAGATACTTTAGTATACATATTCATCAAAGTCTTTGAGTACTCCGGCATTCAATCAATATTAATTCGATTGAATGGGTAATTGGCTTTTACTTAGATACTTTTATTCTTTTTTCGTTAACCTCTAGTCAAGAACAGAACATAATAGGACGTCCTCCGATTGTTTTCATAGAGACAATTAAGGAGACGGTAAGGATTAGATCAAAACAAAATGGGAAAGAAATAGGGTATGGGCTAGGTAGTGATCTACTTTTCTTCTATAAGTTTTTACTTAACTTAATGAAGGGCAACAAAAGAAAGAATAGATTTTTATTATTTCTACATATTAGTATCATTTCTTTGATACTTCCAAGGGGGTCTCCGCATATTTTGCTTGTGCTTAACCTTTTCTGATTATACTAGAAATCTTATAAGACCCTCTTAGAAGTTATAATTGGATTTATTGGATTGTTTCATCAACGATGTTAGGTCAGAATTACTTTTTGACTCTGCGTCAGTGATTCCACTATTATTTATTAGTGAACAATAATTCAATAATTCCTTCATAGAGATAGGGGACATAATTCACATGGATATAGTAAATCTCGCTTGGGCTGCTTTAATGGTAGTCTTTACATTTTCCCTTTCACTCGTAGTATGGGGAAGAAGTGGACTCTAGAAATACTACTAATTGAGTTTAGGAATTAAACTGTATCAATTTTTTTTATAAATCTTTCAGTTCCGAAAAGCTTTTTTTAGTTGAAATTTCACTATTTCAACACTATTTCAATTTAAAATTCAATTTTTAAATTGAAATAGAAAATATCTGTATTTCAAAATTTTCTTGGGTTTTAGTGTAGTAATGTAGTTTATGAATAATATATATGAAGAATACTCTTTCAATCAAACAAATATTTAAATTATTTCCGTGTTCGTATTTCGAAAGTAAAAAGAATACAAAGTAAAAGAAATACAAATGGTAGTAAATTTATTCCAACCGAATTCTTGATCAATTTTCTATTTCGATGAACCGACTCTTACCAAAATTAGATATGGACCGTGAGGAAGAGCTGAACTTTTTTTATTTGACTTTTTTGTTTCCCCTTTTATTATTCAAAGAGAAAATAGTTCTGTTATTACATTACGTAGATACACATTTTCTATCGGAAACAACACAGGCATAGTAGTTGCCTAACGAGATACTACACAGACTAAAATATTGTCTTGGGCGAGTCACATATTGCGCACTTCCTGTTTGTTTTAATATTTGGGAAATTTTATTTATGTTGTGTTTGTTTTATTGAACTCACTGTTCAAACGTTAAAAATTGACGAGGTTTACTAACCCTTTCCCCCTTTTTTTCGAAATCCGAAGAAGTTTCCATGGATCATCTGTCAACTGATCGATCAATGACTTCTTCGTCGGAATGCTAATAAAAAGATTACTTTATTTTCTTTTATTATACCCATCGAAGAGGCCTTTGATTCTTTTGATCGGGATTCATATTGAAAATAATCAGCAATCCGGGAATTAGAATCGTACGAGTCGCTTTTCGATCATTTCTAATTAATTGAAATCAACACAAATTAAATACAAGACAGATGTATAAAGCAAAGAAATAGAATTGGGGGGGGGCACTATATACATTATATATATAATATGTAATTGATATCCATATATATACATCGATATATAGGAATATGACGATACTATTGTAGATTGATCTCTATTAAATTAACTTGGATTACAATACACCTTTATACACTACAATAACAATAGTAGTTATAGTATGGATAGTATGGTAGAAAGAAATATCTGAATCTTTCTACCATACTATCGTATCTCATAGAATACGGCTAATTCTAGTCTGCCCATTTCATTTAAGACGCGAAATTTGAATCCCTTTCTTCTCTTCAATTATTGATAAGAACTAAAAAGTCAAGTTTAATTCAAATTAATCACCTTGGCTGACTGTTTTTACGTATATTATAAGTAAAAAAGCGGTAGGAACTAGAATAAACAGTGCAGTAGCAATAAATGCGAGAATATTTACTTCCATAATCTCATTGTTTCATTTTTCTTTAATTCGCAATAACTCGGGAGTTAATCCCATAGAGATAATAAATCTTTCGCTTGTAAATTCAATGGGATGAATTACATCTCGATGATATCGAATCGGATCAATATCATGAATAACAATATCTGCACTATCAAATCAACTCATCGTCAAGAATTGAATAGTATAACATAGGAAGATCTTTTATCCATACCGAACTCAAAATTTTATTCCTGATCCAACCAAGACTTCCTTTATTTTTTTTTTATTTATCATTCTTTTCCATTCTTTCTTTTCTATAACCTACCGCCCTCTTTGTACAACCATCTGATAAAGTATCATCGAACCCTTACCATTGATTCTAAACTAATCCCAACAAACAATAGAAGCTAAATAAAGAGCTAAGTTCTAAACTCCCTTTTTTACTGATCTAATCTTCTTGGAAAACAAAAGAAGGATGATAAAGACGAGTACAAGTTTCGTTATAAAAAAATAGAATATTCCATCAAATGCACTATTTTTTTATCTAATAATTTGAAAAGTTTGTTCTTTCAAGGAAACCCCTTAATAAAAAAATGGCATCCCCTCCCTAATAAAAAAGGGATCCCTGAAAATATTCTATTACAATAACTATATTAAAGTTATTTTATATCGTACAAATTCCATTTATATATGTACTTCCGGGAAACGTACAGTACTCTACTGTATTCGACAGATCGGGAGTAATCGAAAAAGCCATACCCAGTACAGTATGGTATCTCTTGGAATCCGGAATCTGATGCTACCAATAATTGTACAAATCCACATATGTCTATCTCCCATCAATCGAATCAGTACTAGTCAAAGAAATGGAAATTCCCCCATTGATGATAAATGTGAAAAAAAGAAAAAAAGAAGAGAGATTGCCCTTGGGAATGAAATTCTACTTAACTTTCCCCAAAAATCTTTCACAAAAAATAGAGAGCGGAATTTATATATTTTTTTATTGGATCCGTCGGGACTGACGGGGCTCGAACCCGCAGCTTCCGCCTTGACAGGGCGGTGCTCTGACCAATTGAACTACAATCCCAAGTAAATACCATAATAAAATAAAGTATTATGTATACATATTTTTATGATTTTATTCTAACCCTTTCAATTTTGAATTTAGATTCAAATTGGCGTGTTGTAACAGAGCCGTGAGTGATATATTGATACCCATATGGGTATGCGCTTTAGTGAGAACAACCTGGATTACTAGTAATCCTTTTGTTATTGCCAAATAAATTGGATAATTACTTTTTCAATGAAAAAGGTTTTTTTATTTCCCCTTTTCTTTAGATTTTACTTTAATACTTACAGATCCTGATATGAATCTAAATCATTATCAAGATCCTAATTTGTTGGAAAAATAGAGTAAATAAATAGTGGTATAGATATACCAGAGAAGAAAATTTCTCTTCCGTATTGGGGGATCGGGCATTTCTGGAGAGCACAAAATGGGTTATATGATACCATTTCCTGGTAGATCGGCGAATTTTTGGGCCGAGCTGGATTTGAACCAGCGTAGACATATTGCCAACGAATTTACAGTCCGTCCCCATTAACCGCTCGGGCATCGACCCCAGAAGAAAAAATTCCAGGCTTATTGATAATCCATGATCAACTTCCTTTCGTAGTACCCTACCCCCAGGGGAAGTCGAATCCCCGCTGCCTCCTTGAAAGAGAGATGTCCTGAACCACTAGACGATGGGGGCATACCATACTTGCACGACCGCCATCATACTATGCTCATAGTATGAATAGTTTTTTTAAATTGTCAATATAATGGAATGGTATGACTCGATACGGAGGATCTTTCCATCTTTCACGATTCTATAGCATTTTTTTCCGCCAATAATTTAGTTCATAATTTAGTTCATAATTTAGTTCAGAGGCTACGCCAAATTTCTTTATCAATCATTCAATGAAATATGTTGGATCTATGTTAAACTAGTGGGTATATGTATCAATCAAATCAATTTCGTTATGATGTCAATTAGGATTGGAAACAATTCATTGTATTGCTATTTATCAAATCCAATATCAATAAACCTTTTTATTTTACCTATATTCACTAGTATATCCTCCCCTATAATTTATATAATTTACTGGATAAGTCAAATTTCTAATTTCTGAACGAACCGCTATGCATATAAGATATATCTATGTATTATATGTACATATATTATAATAAGTATATATACTAAACTCATAGTGGCTAGTGACTTTATTCAGGAATTGAATCAAACAAGCCCTTTTAACTCAGTGGTAGAGTAACGCCATGGTAAGGCGTAAGTCATCGGTTCAAATCCGATAAGGGGCTTTGATTTTTTCATAAATCAAAAAACTCCGGCGGTAGTATTCCTATTTGAAGTACGAATCAAATTATTGTTGATATTTGTAATAAAAAAGTAACAAATTGTATAATTGTATAATTTAATATCATTATATAAATTATAACATAGTAATAACATACTAATGAATTAGAGTCTAGGTATAGTTATAAATTTGCTAATCTTATTATAATGAATTATAAATTATAATAAATAAGGATAAGTCGTCTCCTTGAATAAAATATTCCTATTACTTTCCTATTTTCCATTATTCCAAT